GGCTAAATACATTGGATTTTTTAGCATTGAGAAATTTGTCATTAAATTAGTAGAGATTTTTAGGCTAAAATTTGGGACATTTTTCCAATGAATTGATATATATATATATATATATATATATATAGCGCGGATGGCTAACCGTAACTCAACTTGTTAGCTCGCACGTTCTCGGGCCTTCCTTGGTTTCGGGGTTTGACAAGGATAACAGGATTCGGTGAGCGTAGGGGGGTAGGGGGGTTTGACGCGCGAAAACCAAAAGGGGGGGCATATATATCAGGGTTAGTTGAAGAAAGATAAATATGTTATGCACCTGATTGAGTAAAATGTAATTCTTAAGTTATGTCTTTCAATGATGAATGATATTTAATTCATGCAAGGAAATGTACAACCTTGATATATTAGTTGAGCCTGCACTCTGAAATGCGATTGAAAGGAAACCAAAAAAAAGAACCCTATGCATTTAAATGAACGCCCGGCATGTTGGGTAACGAGGAGTATGTAATTACACTGGTAACCGGATGCAAGGTAATAAATCAGGGTGGAACTCCATAACTTGAACCTGAGATTGAAGCCAGATGCAAGGAATAGTTCACTGTGCGCCATCCTACTGTTGTGTGTCCCTGGTTCTATCATGGATAATATGCCTTACATAATAAGGTTGGTCGGTTCTTACTACATTGAGATTGTCTAATGAAATCCTAGTTGAGTATTTCGAGGAAACATGTGCGTGCCATATCTAGGGGAATAGTCTATTTCCCAGGTTAAAATAAATTATTTTTGTATTTTAACGGTTTGGTTTATGTACGTCATGAACGTTAGTACTTGCTTTTAGGTTAAAATAAATTAATGGTGATAATACATATATATGCACTAACACAACACAACATATATGCATAGGTGCATATATGTGTCAAACCATGTAGGTTACTACCAGAAGATAGTTTAATTTAGAATCCTGGCTTTGGGAGCCAGGGGTGGGAGTTAAAATCTCCTTCTTTTGGGCGCTAGGAGGGGATTTAACCCTCGATCTTCGGATTACAAGACCGATGCTTTCAAGCTAAGCTACTAGGGCAAGCTCATTTCAGTGCCTTATTTTCTACTCATCCCGCCAAGGGCACAAGAATAAGGAAGAGTGCAAAATATAGCGTTGAGGCGATTTGACCAATGATAACATAGGGGTGTTCTACGGGTATGCCCCCAATTCATGTTAGGATAATTATATCTGCTACTAAAGTTCAGAATAAAAATTGAGTCATAGGGCGAAAGGTTAGTCCTCGTTGTTTCGAGGTGTGTAGAATTGGCACAACTATTAGTACTAAGATGCTAAATAATAGTGCAAGGACCCCTCCTAGTTTGTTTGGAATAGATCGAAGAATGGCGTAGGCAAATAGGAAATATCATTCTGGCTGGATGTGTGGGGGAGTGACTAGTGGGTTTGCCGGAGTGAAATTATCTGGGTCACCTAGTAGGTTTGGAGAAAATAATGCTAATGATGTAAGAGCTAGTAGTATTACTACAAAACCAAGAAGGTCTTTATAAGAGAAGTATGGATGGAAAGAAATTTTATCTGCGTCGGAGTTTAGCCCGGCCGGATTGTTTGACCCTGTTTCGTGTAGAAAGAGTAGGTGGAGGATGGTTGCGCCGGCGATGATAAACGGCAGGAGGAAGTGGAATGCGAAGAATCGTGTGAGAGTTGCGTTGTCTACTGAGAAGCCCCCTCAGATTCATTGAACAAGGGTGTCTCCTATGTAGGGGACTGCTGATATTAGATTTGTAATAACTGTGGCGCCTCAGAAAGATATTTGTCCTCACGGGAGAACATAGCCTACAAAGGCGGTTGCTATAACTAATAGGAGCAGGACTACGCCGATGTTTCAGGTCTCTTTATAGAGGTAGGATCCATAATATAGGCCGCGGGCAATATGTATATAAATACAGATAAAGAAAAAGGATGCTCCGTTGGCGTGTAAGCTTCGGATGAGTCAGCCATAGTTTACATCTCGGCAGATGTGGGCCACTGATGAGAATGCGGTTGAGATATCAGAGGTGTAGTGTATGGCCAAGAATAATCCGGTGAGAATTTGGGTAATTAAACATAATCCTAGGAGGGATCCAAAGTTTCAGAGGGCTGAAATGTTAGATGGTGTGGGGAGATCAACTAGTGCATGATTAGCGATTTTTATTAGCGGGTGGGTTTTTCGTAGGCTTGCCATTAAGTTCCTGTAGTTGAATACAACGATGGTTCTTCAAATCATAGGTTTCGGTTAAAGTCCGAGGAGGAATTATGACCTATTTCGTGTTTTTATTACTGTTGATTCTAATTGTGGGGTTGATTGCTGTTGCTTCTAACCCCACACCCTACTTTGCTGCTTTAGGTTTGGTTGCTGCGGCGGGGGTTGGGTGTGGGGTACTTGTCAGTTGTGGGGGATCTTTTTTATCCCTCGTTCTTTTCTTGATTTACTTAGGGGGGATACTTGTGGTATTTGCTTATTCGGCTGCTTTGGCTGCTGAGCCTTTTCCGGAGGCCTGGGGAAGTCGCTCGGTAGCGGGCTATGTCCTGGTTTATTTGGTTGGAGTCATTTGCACGGCCGGGCTATTTTGAGGGGGGTGATATGAGGGCTCTTGAGTAATTATTGATGGGTTGAAGGAGTTCTCTATGTTACGGGGGGACGTTGGGGGTGTGGCCATGATGTACTCCTTTGGGGGGGCAATATTAGTTATTTGTGCTTGGGTGTTGCTTTTGACGTTACTTGTAGTGTTGGAGCTAACACGGGGGCTGAGTCGTGGGACTCTTCGAGCTGTTTAAAGAAGAGTTAGGAGCACGGCGAGGGTCATAGTTAGAAGGAAAATAGTTAAGAATGTTTTGATTGTTCCCGGTTGAATGTCATTTATTACTTTTGCAAGCGTCATCTGGGTGAGTGTGAGCGATTTCGGGCCCGATATTTGAAGTCATGTTTGGTCAAACTTAGTGGCAACCGATTGTCCCAGGGTTAAGTTAGCTTTTGGGGATAGCCGATGTATGAGTGAGGGGAAGTATCCTAATATATTTGAGAAGTGGTGTGGGATAGTTGAAGAGGAGGGTTTGGCTGGTCCGTTGGTTTTGGCTGCAAGTTCCATGGCTACTAGGAGTCCGATGGCGGTTACGATAAGGGCTGCTATTTTTAGGGTGGTTGATATTGTTATAATGGGTGTTTTTAGGGGAAGGAAGTTATAGGTGATAATAAGTCCTGCAACAATGCTTCCTCAGGCAAGTCGTTTAATGGGGTTGATTATTAGTGGGTTATCTTCGCTAATGGGGGATAGTGGTAAAAATCGGGGGGACCCTATGGTTACAAAATAAACAAGTCGGAAGCTATAAACTGCGGTGAATGAGGTGGCGACTAGTGTTAGGGCTAAGGCTCAGGCGTTAAGGTGGGATGTGTTTAGGGCTTCAATAATAGCGTCTTTCGAGAAAAATCCGGCCAGGAACGGAGTACCCGTCAGGGCCAGGCTGCCGATTGTGAGACAGGTTGAAGTGACGGGCATGAGTTTATGAAGGCCCCCTATTTTGCGGATGTCTTGTTCGTCGTTGAGGCTGTGAATAATTGCTCCGGAGCATAGGAATAATATAGCCTTGAAGAATGCGTGTGTACAAATGTGAAGAAATGCTAGCTGCGGCTGGTTTAATCCGATTGCAACCATTATTAGTCCTAGTTGACTGGATGTAGAGAAGGCTACAATTTTCTTAATGTCGTTTTGGGTGAGGGCGCAGGTAGCTGTGAATAGAGTAGTTAGTGCGCCTAGGCATAGACAAGCTGTTAGTGCTAGTTCGTTATTTTCCATAAGGGGGTGAAGGCGGATTAATAGGAAAATTCCGGCAACAACTATGGTGCTGGAGTGGAGTAGGGCAGACACTGGTGTAGGGCCCTCCATGGCGGATGGCAGCCAGGGGTGAAGGCCGAATTGGGCCGATTTCCCTGTTGCTGCAAGGATGAGTCCCATAAGAGGGACTGTTATATCAAAGTTTTTGGATAGGAGGAAAATTTGTTGAATATCTCAAGAGTTTAGGTGAATTGCGAGCCAGGCTATGGTAAGGATTAGCCCGATGTCTCCTACACGGTTGTAAATCACGGCTTGGAGAGATGCTGTATTGGCGTCTGCTCGGCCGTGTCATCAGCCAATTAAGAGGAAAGACATAATTCCAACCCCTTCTCAGCCAATAAATAGTTGGAATATGTTGTTGGCTGTAACAAGGGTAATTATAGCTACTAGGAATAAGAGCAGGTATTTAAAGAACCGGTTTATGTAGGGGTCGGAGTGTATGTATCATAGAGCAAATTCTAAGATTGATCAAGTGACATAGAGAGCAATGGGAACAAAGATGAGGGAGTAGTGGTCGAACTTGAAGCTGGTGCTTGTGTCGAATGCTTGTGTATTCATTCATTGTCAGTTTGTAGTAATATTTTCTGCGTTTTGGTGAAGGAAAATTGTAAGGGGTAATAGGCTAATAAAGAATGCAATGCTAACGGCGGTTTTAACATGTGTGGCCGCCCACTCTGGTTTTTGGGGGCTGGGACTTAGGGTTGTTAGTAGGGGAAATAGGAGTGTTACGATGACTAAAATAAGTGAGGACGACATGATTAGGGTTGCGAAGGTCATAGCTTTTGCTTGGATTTGCACCAAGAGTTTTTGGTTCCTAAGACCAACGGATGAGCTGTTATCCTTCAAAAGCGTAAGAAAGCCGGGGATTTTAACCCCGGTACATAAGTATTAGCAGTACTTACTGATTTCTGTCCTTTCTTGGTTAGTAAGGAGGTTTTAACTCCTGTCTTTAGAATCACAATCTAATATTTTAGTTAAACTATACTTACTAGTAACATCATCCCCATATTAGCTCTGGTTTTGCTACAAGGAGAATTACTGGAATAAGGTGAAGGGCTATCAATAGGTGTTCTCGGGTGTGAAATGGTGGAAGTTTTATAATGTGGCTTGGTGTGGGGCCACGCTGAGACATGAGGAACATATAGAGAGAGTAGCTGGCGGTGATTAGGGTCCCCAGCCCGGTGAGTGCGATGGTTCAGGGGGATCAATCGAATAGGGTTGTGATAATCATGAGTTCTCCTATTAGATTAGGGAGCGGGGGCAGTGCTAAATTGGCCAGGTTAGCAATGAATCATCATACCGCTGTTAGTGGGAAAATTACTTGTAGTCCACGTGCAAGAACTATGGTGCGGCTGTGGGTCCGTTCGTAGGCTGTATTAGCCAGGCAGAATAATATTGACGATACCAGCCCGTGCGCAATCATTAAGATAATTGCTCCTGAAAAACCTCATGGGGTTTGAACTAGGATGCCCCCTGCTACAAGTCCTATGTGGCTTACGGAGGAGTAGGCAATTAGTGATTTAAGGTCTGTCTGTCGTAGGCAAATAGACCCAGTTATAATAATGCCCCATAATGCGAGAATGATAAAGGGGTAGATTAGTTCTTTAGAGAGGGGGTCTAGTATAATTATTATTCGTATTATTCCGTATCCGCCCAGTTTTAGTAGGACTGCTGCTAGCACCATTGATCCTGCAACGGGGGCTTCTACATGCGCTTTGGGTAGTCAGAGGTGTACCCCATATAGTGGTATTTTTACTAGAAAGGCAATTAAGCAGCCTGCCCATCAGATTTTATGGCCTCAGGAGTCTAATGTTAGTGGTTGGGCATATTGGATTACTAACATGGAGAGAGTTCCCGTAGACTGTTGAAGTAGGAGGAGGGCAACTAAGAGCGGGAGGGACCCGGCCAGGGTATAAAATAAGAAGTATGTGCCCGCGTTCAGGCGTTCGGTCTGGTTTCCTCAGCGGGTAATAATAATAAGGGTTGGGATGAGCGTGGCCTCAAACATAATATAAAACATAATAATCTCAGTGGCGCCAAATGCTATAATTAGGAAAGCTTGTAGAGAGGTGAGAAGTATAATGTAGAGGCGTTGACGACTAACTGGCTCAGAGTTAACGTGGTTTTGACTAGCCAGAATCATTAGAGGGAGGAGTCAGCATGTTAATACTAAAAGGGGGGTAGATAGGGGGTCTGTGGCCAGATACGCGTTGGATGTGGTCCATCCGGTTTCCGATGTTCACTTTAGTCATATGAGACTAACAAGGGCAATTGAGAGGCTGTGAGTAGTTGTTGCGGTCCATAGTCACTTGGGGGGAGTTAGTCAGATTGTTGGCAGTAACATAACTGTGGGGATTAATACTTTTAACATTGTAGGAGATTAAGGTTTTGTAGGCGGTCAGTGCCGTGTGTGCGGGTCGTAGCTACTAAGAGTGCAAGGCCTGTGCTTGCCTCGCAAGCGGAAAATGCTAATAGCAGCATTGGTGCTGTAGAGAAGCTTGTTGATTCGAATTGCAGTGTCCATAGGGCCAATGCAATAAACAGGGATAGTATTATCCCTTCTAGGCATAGTAGCGCAGAGAGAAGGTGTGTGCGATGAAATGCTAGTCCTATGAGTCCTAAAATAAAGGCTGAGCTAAAGCTAAAATGTACTGGTGTCATAAGGGGGTCGTGGACTTAAACCACGATGTTCTGAGCCGAAATCAGAGATCTTTTTTTGGATTAACTCCCTATTCTGCTCACTCCAGCCCTCCTTGGGTTCATTCATAAATTAGTCCGAGGGTTAGTAGTATTAGGACTGTGGCGGCTCAAAAGAATGTTCCGGTTGGGCTGTGGAGTTGGTCCCCCCAGGGTAGGGGGAGAAGAAGGGCAATTTCTAGGTCAAATAAGAGGAATAGAATAGCTACCAAGAAGAATCGTAGGGAGAAGGGTAGTCGGGCAGAGCCTAGCGGGTCAAATCCGCATTCATAGGGGGAGAGCTTTTCTGCGTCTGGGTTTATTTGGGGTAACCAAAAGGATACAATTGCTAGGACTGATGATAGGGTTATTGTAATAGCGAAAATAGTTGTAATTAGGTTCATTATCTTTCCCTGGGGTCTAACCAAGACTAAATGATTGGAAGTCACTTGTACTAATTTAATACTAGAAAGATATGAGCCTCATCAATAGATGGATACGTAGAGGAATAGTCATACTACGTCGACAAAGTGTCAGTATCAGGCAGCGGCTTCAAAGCCGAAGTGATGTTCAGATGTAAAATGATATTGAATTTGGCGCAGGAGGCAGACTGCCAGGAAAGTTGAGCCAATAATAACGTGTAGTCCGTGGAATCCTGTAGCTACAAAAAATGTGGCGCCGTAGACGCCGTCAGCAATTGTGAAAGGTGCTTCGTAATATTCCATGCCTTGGAGGGCGGTGAAATAAAGTCCTAGTAAGATTGTGAGTGTCAGGGACTGAATGGCCTGTTTACGTTCACCTTCCATAATGCTATGGTGAGCTCATGTAACTGTTACCCCAGATGCTAGTAACACGGCTGTATTAAGAAGGGGCACTTCAAATGGGTCTAGTGTAGTAACTCCTGTGGGGGGTCAACATCCTCCTAGTTCGGGCGTGGGCGCCAGGCTTGAGTGGTAGAAAGCTCAGAAGAAGCCGAGGAAAAAGAATACTTCGGAGGTAATGAATAGGATTATCCCATAGCGTAGTCCTTTTTGCACTGGTGGCGTGTGGTGACCTTGAAAGGTCCCTTCTCGAATAATGTCACGTCACCACTGGAACATTGTAAGGAGCAGAAGAATTAGTCCTAGGGTTATTAGTGTTATTGAGTGGAAATGAAACCAGATTGCTAGGCCGGATGTTATTAATAGAGCACCGACGGCTCCGGTTAGTGGTCATGGGCTTGGATCAACCATATGATATGCATGTGCTTGGTGGGCCATTAGATATTTTCCTGTAGGTAAAGGCTAAGAAGAAGAACGAATACGTAGGCCTGAATTATTGCAACCGCGACTTCCAGGAGTGTTAATAGGAAGAGCACTGCGGCGGTCAGGACTGCTACTGTTGGTATTATGGGCAGTAGGACAAATACGGCTGTGGCGATGAGTTGAATCAGTAAGTGACCTGCGGTTAAATTGGCTGTGAGTCGGACTCCTAGGGCTAATGGTCGAATAAATAGGCTAATTGTTTCGATAATAATTAGTACGGGAATTAGGGGGATGGGGGTCCCTTCTGGTAGAAGATGTCCGAGGGCGACCGTTGGTTGATTTCGTATGCCAATAATTACTGTGGCGAGTCATAGTGGGACAGCAAGTCCTATGTTTAAGGACAATTGTGTTGTAGGGGTGAAGGTATATGGAAGGAGGCCTAGTATATTAATGGTAATTAGAAATACTATTAAAGAGGCCAGTAGTAGTGCTCATTTGTGTCCCCCCACATTTAGGGGCAATATTAGTTGACTAGTAAATCGGTTAACTAATCATGTTTGGACAGTAATGAGGCGGCTGTTTATTCAACGAGATGGTGGAGTCGGGAATAGTACTCATGGCAGCGCAATTGCGATGGCCATGAGCGGGATTCCTAGGAAAGATGGGCTTGCAAACTGGTCAAAAAAGCTTACTATCATGGTCAGGTTCAGGAGTCAGTTATATGCTTTTCTTTACTTATGGGGGCTGGTTCATTTGGTGTCAAATTATTTAAGACTTTGGTTGGGATAATAGTGAGGAATACCACTCATGAAAATACTAGGACTGCGAATCAGGGGTTGGGGTTAAGTTGGGGCATCTCACTAGAGGTGGTCGGTAGTCACCAAACTTTGGCTTAAAAGGCCAACGCTTTGTCCGATAATTAGCTTCCTAGTGAGGCGTCTTCTAGTATTAATGAGGATCAGCTCTCGAAGTGTTCCAGTGGGACAGCCTCAACTACAATAGGCATAAAGCTGTGGTTAGCCCCACAAATTTCAGAGCATTGTCCGTAGAATACCCCCGGTCGTGAGGCGATGAAGGCAGTTTGATTTAATCGGCCAGGGACTGCGTCTATTTTCACGCCCAGCGATGGGACGGCTCAAGAGTGTAGCACGTCTTCGGCAGATACTAGTACACGGACTGGTGATTCTATTGGCACTACTATTCGGTGATCTGTTTCTAGCAATCGAAACATGCCGGGTGTGAGGTCCTGGGTCGGGACCATATAGGAGTCAAATCCGAGGTCTTCATAATCTGTGTATTCGTAGCTTCAGTATCACTGATGTCCTATGGCCTTAATTGTTAGGTGCGGGTCATTAATTTCATCCATGAGATATAGGATCCGGAGAGAGGGCAGGGCGATTAGAACCAAAATAACGGCTGGTAGAACAGTTCATACAATTTCGATTTCTTGGGAGTCTAAAATATATTTATTTGTAAGTTTAGTTGAGACTATTGCAACAATAATATAGAGTACTAAGGTGCTAATTAAAAATACAATTATTAGGGCGTGATCGTGGAAATGAAGAAGTTCTTCTATAACGGGTGATGCCGCGTCTTGGAATCCTAGTTGTGTGGGATGTGCCATTAAGCCTGGTGCTTAAGACATACAGGGGTCTAACCTGCGATTCCACCTCGACAAGGTGGTGTAATTTGCACATTTTACTAATGTCTTCAGAAGAAAGTGACAGAGTGGTTATGTGACTGGCTTGAAACCAGTACATGGGGGTTCAATTCCTCCCTTTCTCGTTAATTTGATTGAACTTGGACAAATGCTGGTTCCTCAAATGTGTGGTAAGGAGGGGGGCAGCCGTGGAGTCATTCCACATTCGTCGTAGTTAGCTCTACTGAGGATACTTCTCGTTTAGCGGCGAAGGCTTCCCAAAGGATAAATAGGAACATAATTACTGCTACTAAGGAGATAAGTGACCCGATAGACGATACTGTGTTTCATAGGGTGTAAGCATCAGGGTAGTCAGAGTACCGTCGTGGCATCCCTGCTAGGCCTAGAAAGTGTTGTGGGAAGAATGTGAGGTTAACACCAATAAACATCACCCCGAAGTGGATTTTTGTTCAGGTGTCATTCAGGGTGTAGCCCGAGAATAGTGGGAATCAGTGGACAAAGGCTGCTATAATGGCAAATACGGCGCCTATTGATAATACGTAGTGGAAGTGGGCAACCACATAATATGTGTCGTGAAGAACAATATCAAGGGATGAATTAGCTAGGACGATCCCTGTTAGTCCCCCGACCGTAAAGAGGAAAATAAAACCTAGGGCCCAAAGCATTGGAGTCTCTCATTTAATAGAGCCCCCGTGGAGCGTAGCGAGCCAGCTAAATACTTTAACGCCGGTTGGGATGGCGATAATTATTGTGGCGGATGTGAAGTAGGCACGAGTGTCTACGTCTATTCCGACAGTGAACATGTGATGGGCTCAAACGATGAACCCAAGGAGGCCAATGGCTATTATAGCCCATACTATCCCCATGTAGCCGAATGGCTCTTTTTTGCCGGAGTAGTAGGCTACAACGTGTGAAATAATACCAAACCCGGGTAAAATAAGAATATAGACTTCTGGGTGGCCAAAGAATCAAAATAGGTGTTGATACAGAATTGGGTCGCCTCCGCCTGCTGGGTCAAAGAATGTGGTGTTTAGGTTACGGTCCGTAAGGAGCATTGTAATTCCGGCAGCTAGGACTGGTAGCGACAGAAGGAGGAGGACGGCTGTTACAAGTACGGATCATACAAATAAGGGTGTTTGGTACTGGGAGATGGCTGGGGGTTTCATATTAATAATTGTGGTAATAAAATTTACTGCCCCTAGGATAGATGACACACCTGCCAGATGTAATGAGAAGATTGTTAAGTCTACTGATGCTCCTGCGTGGGCGAGGTTGCCTGCAAGTGGTGGGTATACTGTTCATCCTGTCCCAGCTCCGGCTTCAACGCCAGAAGAGGCTAGTAGCAGTAGGAATGACGGCGGTAGTAGTCAGAAGCTTATATTATTTATTCGGGGGAATGCCATGTCAGGTGCCCCAATCATTAGTGGCACCAGTCAATTTCCAAATCCTCCGATAAGAATTGGCATCACTATAAAGAAAATTATTACGAAGGCGTGGGCAGTAACAATAACGTTATAAATTTGGTCGTCACCTAGAAGTGACCCGGGTTGACTTAATTCAGCCCGAATGAGAAGGCTTAAAGCGGTCCCCACTATTCCGGCTCAGGCACCAAATACAAGATAGAGGGTACCAATGTCTTTGTGGTTTGTAGAAAAGAATCAGCGTGTAATTGCCACAGGTAGAGTAGCCGAGCGTCCAGGCGGCGGGTTGTAGCCCCGAAGACAGAGGTTTGAGTCCTCTCCCTACCACAGCCTCGTGGTGAAGAGATCACGTTGGATTGCAAATCCAGAGACGCAGAGTAATACCCTGCCGGGGCTTTCCCCGCCTTACTCGTTTATGGCGGGGAAAGTAGATGGATGCTCGCTGGCTTGAGCGCTTAGCTGTTAACTAAGAGTTTGTAGGATCGAGGCCTTCCCATCTAGAAAGGCCTTAGTTTAACAAAAACATTTGATTTGCAATTAGAAAATGCAAGATAGAGTCTTGTAGGTCTTATCAGGGGCTAGAAGATTTTCACTTCTGCTTAGAGCTTTGAAGGCTCCCGGTCTTATGCTATCCTAAGCCTCTAGGTGATTAGTACTATAATAGTTGGAGTCACGGGTAGAAGGCTTAGTGCTATCACAGTGGCGAGGGCCAGTGGGAGAAAAGTTTGTGTTGTCTGAATTCGTCAGGGTGTAGTTGAGCTAGCGGTGTTGGGTGAAATAGTAAGTGTCATCGCGTAGCAAAGTCGCAAGTAAAAGTACAGGCTGAGGAGGGCAGCAAGGGCTATGATTGTGGCAGTGAGGGGGAGGCCTTGGGCGGCCAGCTCTTGTATAATGAGCCATTTTGGCATAAACCCTGTGAGCGGGGGGAGGCCACCAAGTGACAATAATACCAGGGCCGTGGTTGCTGTTAAGGCAGGGCTTTTGGGCCATATGACTGCGAGTGTGCTAATTTTCGTGGCGGAGAAGGTCTTCAAGGCAAGGAATGCTGCGGATGTCATGAAGATATACATGGCCAGTGCAAGGAGTGTGAGTTGGGGGGCATATTGTAGTACAATAATTATTCAGCCCATATGTGCAATTGAGGAGTAGGCTAAAATTTTTCGCAGCTGGGTCTGATTTAGCCCGCCTCAGCCCCCCACCAGTGTAGATATAAGTCCTAGGGCTGTCAGGATTAGGGGGTCAATAGCTTGGGCTGTTTGGACAATGAGGGCGAGTGGTGCAAGTTTTTGCCAAGTGGATAAAACTAGGCCTGTTAAAAGATCCAATCCCTGTAGTACTTCAGGTATTCATAGGTGAAGGGGGGCAAGCCCAATTTTAAGTGCTAGGGCCATAATAATTATTGTGGTAGCAATGGGGTTTGATAAATCATTAATAGCCCATTCACCTGTAATTCAGGCATTTGTTGTGCTCGCAAATAGGATTATGGCTGCTGCAGTGGCTTGAGTTAAGAAGTACTTTGTGGTCGCTTCCACGGCGCGGGGGTGGTGGTGCTGCGCCATTAGTGGAACAATTGCTAGGGTATTAATCTCTAGCCCTATTCAGGCTAGTAGTCAGTGTGAGCTGGCAAAGGTGAGAGTAGTTCCTAGTCCCAGGCTAGATAAAAGGGTTATAAGTACGTAGGGGTTCATTGATGGAGGAGGGAGTTTAACCGTCATGTTCGGGGTATGGGCCCGAAAGCTTATTTAGCTGACCCCATCTTAGAAAGTGGTGTAGAGGAAGCACTAAGAGTTTTGATCTCTTGGGCATGGGTTCGACCCCCTTCTTTCTAAGAACTGAGGGGACTTTAACCCCTATTAGCCACTCTATCAAAGTGGTCCTTGGGCATTCGGGCACAGTTCCGGTCTATAATTGTGGGGGAAGGCCTGCTAGCGCAATCGGGAGGGAGATGTGTCATAGTACCAAGGCTAATGTTAGGGGAAGAAAGTTTTTTCAAACGAGATGTATAAGTTGATCGTACCGGAACCGGGGGTAGGAGGCTCGGACCCATAAAAATATAACTGATAAGAATGCAGCCTTAGTCATGAGACCAATTGTTGCTAGTTCTGGTATATGGGGAAAATTTGATGTTCCTAGAAATAGTACAGCTGACAGGGTGTTTATTAGTAGGATGTTTGCATACTCGGCTAGGAAAAATAGGGCAAAGGGGCCGCCTGCATATTCGACATTGAAACCCGATACAAGTTCTGATTCGCCCTCTGTTAGGTCAAATGGCGCTCGGTTGGTCTCTGCCAGGGTGGAAATATATCACATTGCGGCTAGTGGCCATGCAGGGGCTAGTAATCAAATGCTTTCTTGGGTTGTATTAAACGTCTGTAGGGTGTAGCCACCAGAGAGGACAATTACTGAAAGGAGAATAAGTCCGAGGCTTACCTCATATGAAATTGTCTGGGCAACTGCCCGTAGGGCTCCGATTAGGGCATATTTTGAATTTGATGCTCACCCTGATCCTAGAATAGAGTAGACTGCAAGGCTTGATAGGGCCAGAATAAATAGAATGCCTAAATTAAGGTCAATAACAGGATGGGGCATGGGTATAGGGGCTCATAGGGTTATGGCGAGGGTTAATGCAAGGATGGGGGTTGCCAAAAACAGAAAGGGGGAGGAGGTGGAGGGGCGAACGGGCTCTTTGATGAATAGCTTCACTCCATCAGCAATGGGTTGTAGTAATCCGTAGGGTCCTACTACATTTGGGCCCTTCCGCAATTGCATATATCCTAGTACTTTCCGCTCAAGTAGGGTTAGGAAGGCCACTGCTAATAGGACGGGGACGATGTAGGCAAGGGGGTTAATTAGGTGGGTTATTAGAGTGTTTAGCATAAACTGGGGAGAGGATTTGAACCTCTGATTTAAAGGGCTTAGGCCTTTCGCAATTTACCACGCTCTGCCACCCCAGTAGTGTCCTTATTTTGGACGGCAGGGGCTTAGGCCCTCCCTTTACTTAATTTATTTGTTTTCATCAATTAGGGGCGGGGCGTGCTTTAAGTATGGGCCCCTCATTTCCGATCCTTTCGTACTAGGAAAAGTAGCGTTACAGATAGAAACTGACCTGGATTGCTCCGGTCTGAACTCAGATCACGTAGGACTTTAATCGTTGAACAAACGAACCCTTAATAGCGGCTGCACCATTAGGATGTCCTGATCCAACATCGAGGTCGTAAACCCCCTCGTCGATACGGGCTCTGGGAGGGGATTGCGCTGTTATCCCTTGGGTAACTTGGTTCGTTGATCGGCTTTTAGCCGGATCATTTTTGGTCAGATATTCTGCGGCTTCTAGATGTTTCTTTTGGCTTCAGGGGTTTGGCCCAGTCCACTCGGAGGCTTGTTTTTCCTCCGCGGTCGCCCCAACCGAAGGTAAAATTTCATTGCTACTAAGTTCTCGCCTTTTATAGGGTTGTTTAACGTGGTTGAATTTTGTACCTTAAGCTCCAAAGGGTCTTCTCGTCTTGTACATTTATACCCGCTTCTGCACGGATAGATCAATTTCACTGACTGGAGGGGGGAGACAGTTAAGCCCTCGTCTAGCCATTCATACAGGTCTCTATTTAAGAGACAAGTGATTGCGCTACCTTTGCACGGTCAAGATACCGCGGCCGTTGAACCCGTAGTCACTGGGCAGGCTGGACCTCCTATACTCAGTCTAGTTGCAGGAGGCGATGTTTTTGGTAAACAGGCGAGGCTTGTGTTTGCCGAGTTCCTTCCTCCTCTTTTAGTCTTTCCCTTGAAATAGCACTCCAGTGTGGGGTTAACGATCAGTTGGTGTGAGGTCTTCTTGAGGTTTATATTAATCACACTACCCTCTTGGGTTGGGTTCGTTAAGTTCCAGTGGTCAGTCCGATCTGGTTTACACGTGTGCCGGGAGAAGAGCGTGTCTTCTTATTACTCATTTTAGCATAATCTCTTCCATGGGGGCATGGGTTGGCCTGATACAGTTAGGGGAATAAGATTTCTTATCAGTATAATAAACTTCTCTCTGTCCGAGCTTTAACGCTTTCTGCTTAGGTGGCTGCTTTCAGGCCCACTAGAACAGTATATCTTATATATTATGATCTTTATCCTCCTGTGAAGGTTGTATCCTTTGTTAAAAGGGCTGTACCCCTTTTAACTAACTCTCGCATGTCTCTCTGAGCATCTTGACGATATATTTGTTGGATCGGGGGGTGCGAGGCTGAACTTCTATCCATTTTTCAGGCAACCAGCTATCACCAGGTTCGGTAGGTCTGTCACTTCTACCCGGAGCTCTTCCCACTCTTTTGCCACAGAGACGGGTTAGCCCTAAATTAACATAGGCTGTCTCGGGGTAGCTCACCTGGTTTCGGGGTTCCAAACTAAAGGTCTCTTTGCTTGGGGGTGCTGGCTAAATCATGATGCAAAAGGTACAAGGTTTAGTCTTTGTTTTTTAGCGCTTATATGGGTTGTTTCATTTCTCTTTCAGCGTTCCCTTGCGGTACTTTCTCTATTGCTTTGGGTTGAACCTTTTCTGTCTCCCATACTCAGGTAAAAAAATGGTTTAGTTTATGGTGTTGGGCCGTGTTTTGTTATAAATGTCGTTAAATTATATTGGTAATTAAGCTAGCTGGTTGGCTCAGGGTGATCCAATTTGCATGGATGTCTTCTCGGTGTAAGTGAGATGCTTGACTGACTCAGCCACGCCCTGAATTTAGTCCAAGTGCACCTTCCGGTACACTTACCATGTTACGACTTGCCTCCCCTCGTCGGCGCTTTGTTGTTATATATCTTTATTGCATTTGACAGGGGAGAGTGACGGGCGGTGTGTACGCGCCTCAGAGCCGGGTTCAAAAGGACACGCTGCTTCCTTTTTACTACTAAATCCTCCTTCAAGCACTATTTCATGTTGCACATCCGTAGTGTTCTATAATAGAAAATGTAGCCCATTTCTTCCCACTTCGTACGCTACACCTCGACCTGACGTTCTGGGTTGTGCCCATTTTGCTTACTTTTGTTGCCTTCACAGGGTAAGCTGACGACGGCGGTATATAGGCTGGGGTGACTAGAAGTGGTGAGGTTTAACGGGGGTTATCGGTTCTAGAACAGGCTCCTCTAGGGGGGTCTAAGGCACCGTCAGGTCCTTTGGGTTTCAAGCTAATGCTCGTAGTACCCGGGCGGACATCTAGCTGTAGTTGGATGTCTAGGTTTATGGCTGAGCATAGTGGGGTATCTAATCCCAGTTTGTTTCTCAGCTTTCGTGGCGTCAGGTGGGCCTTTTTAAAGCTACTTTCGTATATTGGGCTTCGGGCACCTAGAAGCGTATGACGGCCAAGGGGCCATTTGGCTTTATTGTTTTGCACCCCCTAACCACCCTTTACGCCGTTGTATTGTCAACTGGGGCCTCTCGTTTAACCGCGGTGGCTGGCACGAGTTTTACCGGCCCTCTTAACCCTGACTAAGTCAAGTTTTCACTCATGGCTTAATATTTATCACTGCTGAATTCCCTTGGGGGTGTGGCTAGGCTAGGCGTCTTGGGCTAAAAGTTTGTGCCTGATGCCCGCTCCTCGTCCCCGGGCAGGGGATTAAGGGCATACTCACGGGGCTGCGGAGACTTGCATGTGTAAGTTGAGTTAAAGCTGATAATAAGGTCGGGACCATGCCTTTGTGCATGCGGAGCTTCTCAGGGCCCATCTTAACATCTTCAGTGTTATGCTTTGTATTAAGCTACGCTAGC